CAGAGAAGACTGCCGATTCGAGCCCGTCCATTTCATTTATTCATTAGAATACGAAAAATGAGAATTCCTTTCATTTGATCTTATCAACTATTGATAAGATCAAGTTTCATTCAAAATAATTAATTATTTTGACTAACTGTTTTTACATAAATAATAAGTAGAAAAGCAGTAGGAACTAAAATGAAGAGTGCAGTAGCAATAAATGCCAGAATATTGACTTCCATAATCTCATCCCTTTTTCTTTCACAATAACTCGGGATTTAATCCCCTAGAGAAAATCAATCTTGCACATGTAACTTCACTGAATGAATAACCTCTCGACGAGATTGACTCGGATCAATAGCATGAATAAGACTATCTAAGCGATCAAATCCATTCGTCGTCGAAAATTGAATAGTATAACCTAGGGAGATCTTTTATCCATACCGAATCCAAAACAAGATTCCCGACCCAATCAAAAATTCCTTTAGTTAGCATTATGTAGCATTCTTTTCTCTTGTTTAGTTTCTATAACCTATCTTAGGTCTCCCTTGTACAATCATCAACTAGCGTATCATCTCACCACCCATCCCTTTCCATTAGTTACAAACAACAAGACAAGCAAAGCGGAAAAAGATAAGCTCTAAACGCCGTTTTTTAATGATCTCATTTTCTTTGGAAGACAAAGAAATGGGATAAAGGAAATGGGATAAAGCTGAGTCTCGGGAAAAAGATGGAATATTTCAGGAAATTCACTATTTTCGTTATTTTCATTTTAGTGTAGGGTTTGTTCTTTCTTCGACAGGACCCTGAAAAAATAGAAAAACTAGTAAGGAAAAAGGATTCAATTCCATTATCAAAAGCTCAGTGTCCAATTTGAATCCAATTGATTTGTAACCTTCCTATTTAGTAATTAGGCTTACATAAACAAAAAAGAGCCAGAAGGGGAGATTTTGTTAAATTCAGTTTGTATTATACAAGAAACGAATTCCATCTGTGGAGATGCGCCCGAGAAAGAGATCGGACTTTGTTTCCTTACATGAATGGGGATCAATCCAAAAAGAAGACTCAGTATCTCTTGGAATACTTACTCTAAGAATAATGCTACCAACCAATCATTGGACTAATCTACATTTGTCTTTCTCCAATCAATCAGTCCTCGTTGAAGTGACGAGAACTCCGAACCGAATCCCCTTGGGAATGACATGTTGTCCCAAGGCCCCACGTTCCGAGAAAGAGGAGCGGCGGATTGGTGTACTTATTCGATTCGTCGGGACTGACGGGGCTCGAACCCGCAGCTTCCGCCTTGACAGGGCGGTGCTCTGACCAATTGAACTACAATCCCAGGGAACTAAGGGATCTAGCAGAAAATGTGATTCTTTTTTATTCCCCCTATCAGGTATTTCTGAAGAAGAAGGGGGTTCTACCATGAGATGGTAGATTGGTGAATTGTTGGGTCGAGCTGGATTTGAACCAGCGTAGACATATTGCCAACGAATTTACAGTCCGTCCCCATTAACCGCTCGGGCATCGACCCAGGAAGAATCAATTTTAGGTGTATTGGTAATCCCTGACCAACTTCTTTTCGTAGTACCCTACCCCCAGGGGAAGTCGAATCCCCGTTGCCTCCTTGAAAGAGAGATGTCCTGAACCACTAGACGATGGGGGCATGCTTGCTCAACCGCTATGATACTTCGTATATGGATAATGGATACTTAGTATATGAACGATTTTTGGAAATTGTCAATATATATAGGTATGAAGAGATCCGAATTCTCCTTCAGTTTTTTACGATTTCCTATTCATTTTGGATTCGTCATTCCTATTCATGTTTCATTCATTCGATTCTCCATTTTATTTGTCTATAGAAATCTAGCTTCTATGAATTTTCTACTAAAATAAAGACAAAAATTGCACGAATACAAAAAGAAAGATAGGCTTCTTTGAGGGAGTGATTGGTCCGTCCGAAAAGAAAGAGTCAAGGGGCGGCTGAAATTGCATTTTTTACGCTCTCATTGGTAAGATGAGATATCCCTAGCGCTCTTTCCCATTAAGCTAGGAAATGAACAAACAAGAAATCTGGGAATGGGGATTCAAGAAGTTATTGAAAATTCCTTTTTCTCTAAGAATTGAGTTCGGGGACCAGTAGAATCTAGTCCACATATGATTCAAAAAATATCTGGAATCTATGGGGAATTAGGCGGTGGGCATGGATCAATCAAGTTAAGTTCGTTCTGATGGGGATTCAGTCAATACAAGAAAAGCAATTCACGAAAGTTGGTTTTGAAACAGCCTTGCCTTTTATCCTAGACTTGCTAGTTAAGAATAAGCCACTCGCCGCTATAAGTTTACTGTATGGACTTATCTAACTAGACTTCGCTATATAAAATCTATTTATCTACATATAATATTTGACCCGCATACTAGATAGTATAGTGACCCACTAACGAATTCAATAAAATGGGTCCCTTTAACTCAGTGGTAGAGTAAGGACATGGTAAGGCCTAAGTCATCGGTTCAA